GTTTTAGTAAATGATGCAGAGAAAAGTGGTGACATTGATCCACAAGAAGCTCAGCAAACTCTTGAACTAGCGGAAACTGCTTTGAAAAAAGCTGAAGGAAAGAGACAAACAATTGAAGCAAATCTAGCTCTCCGACGGGCTAGGACACGGGTAGAGGCTATCAATGCGATTTCATAACCAGTTGGTGCGTCCGAATAATCATCGATTTATACACCCTATATTTGTATTTGGGCGTTTTGTTTGACTTGATTCTGTCGAGTAAATAAAATCAAGCAAAATCAGATTTTGATGCAACGAAAAAGAAATAGAAAAGATACAAAATCAATATCATTAAAAGAAAATGGGTATAAAAACTTATTAGATACCATGGACCGCGGTATCTAATAAGTTCTACCTACTATTGGATTTGAACCAATGACTCCCGCCGTATGAAAGCAATACTCTAACCGCTGAGTTAAGTAGGTCATTTATACAAAGAAAACCAAAAGGGACTCATCCCATCGATGGATTATAAATATCATATTACTTAGAAGCAATACCGATCCATATGATCTTGGATCATGGAATAGTCATCTTGAGAATATTCATGAGAATATTCATCTTGACAAGAAATTATCTACATAATAAAATATATAATAAAATATATATTACAAGCACTAAGGGCTATAGCTCAGTTGGTAGAGCACCTCGTTTACACGCGCGCCGATGTTTTTCAGGGGAGTCCGTCATGGAATCAAAAAAATTGATCTTATTGACAAATCGATGTCTTACTCCATAACTTTGAGGGAAGAAGAGAAAAATAGCCTGACAAGGGTTCGGTCCGTTTAGGTGCCCAGTTAGGTGCCAAACAGACCCCATCATTGATTTGATATATTGATAAGGTGAATACCCAGTCTATTCAATGCTAGGCTGAGCATAAGGGCCTCAAAAAAATCTCTTTTCGTCCTATGAACTTTAAGGTGTATGAAGTTTCATATTTGATTTTGAAGTAGAGCGATAGAGACTTCATTTCACTTAGGTTAATCTAGGCCAGAGGCAGACCTATGTCAAGATAACCCCCCTTGAAAAACTTTGGTAGTGTTCCTGAATCTGAATCCACATAATGACTCAGAGCACATGGAGCCATCTCCTTATTTTTCGGTCAAAAATAAAAATGGCGGACTAGCTGATATTTATATCAGTTAATGAAAGAGCCCAATGCACAAAAAATGCATGTTGGGTCTTTGAAACAGTTCAGATCATTTTGATAATAATAAGTTTGATCTGTTTTACCGAGAAAGTCTACGGTTCGAGTCCGTATAGCCCTAGAGCCCTATAAAATAAAAATGAATATTCAAATACAAAAAATTGTATCATTTTTCATTTGAATTTCCTCGTTATTGTTTTAACTGACTGATTGCTTCATCAAAAGACAATCATTCCTATAAGTCCATTCATGGGGATTGTTTAAAGTAGAATATCAAACTAAAAGCAAAAACACATTTCATTTCAATGGACCCAATCGATCTTTTTCCAGTTGTGGATAAACAAACCAACTTTTGTTCAGTACTCTTCGTAGAAAAATTCATATGGAATTTTCATCTTTTCCTGTCCGAAATCAACGAGTTAATTATACTACCCTTCGTTTGGTATACCCAATTCTATGGAATTTTTTATCATGACACGAGTATGGTTAAAAACTCCAACCTAACCCAACCCCAATCAAATCTAATAGTAATTTACGTCGGTATTGCGCGCTATTTGTGCACAATATACAGTTTGAAAAGCGAAGATCTTTGCTAATGCTAAGTTTCATTGTAAACATTGTCAACAACGTAAAATAGGCTTTCCTTCGTATACCTTACTTAGACCTAGTCCGATATTCAGAAAATCCTCCATCAGGATTAGATTCTAATAAAAGGAATACCAAGACCCATATATTCTAAATCTTGAGATGAAAATTCCTAGACATTCTATTACATCTGACTACTTTTTCTATTCTAAACCACTAATCAAAAAGAGACAAATGGACATATTCATAAAAAAAATGAAATATTGAAATGAAATATAAATATATTATGAAATCTAAATATATTATATAAAGATAATCAAATAGAAAGGATCATAGAAATCAATTTCAATTTCGATCAATTTATAATAAATTGAATTCAAAATTCGAAATAAAAAAAAGAAAAATAAGAATTCTATTTAGAATCCCTTTTCTTTAGAGAGAATACTCGGTAAGATTGAGATGAAAACAAGAGAATTTGGATAAGAGCAATAGTTAGTTTTAACTCTAACTAAAACAAAGCAAAAGATATCTAAAGATATGTAATAAAAATAGGATTCTAATCGATGAATCTTGAAAGGAAAGACGCCCGCTAGATGGTTCGACCAAAAGCAATTCTTACTTTAACTAAACAGTTATGAACGACTTAACAATTTCAAGTCGAATTTACTAATCCGGTATATTTTCCACGTTCATAGGAGTACGTCTATGTTTCTGCTTTACGAATATGAT